AACGCCTTTATATATATAGGGCGTTTTCTTGCTTATATATAGGGCGTTTTCTTGCTTAGGTGTAGTGCTAACGCAACGCCTCCACTTGCGTAGTAGTTTGCAGGATGCCGGCCGAGATGGAGCTGGGAGCCAACCTATACTTTCCTGGGGCTTGCCTTGCCCCAACATCTACACCAGCGGGCGCCGAAAAGGAACCAGCCCAGCCTCTTCAAGAAAGCTTTGCTTGGTAGGCGCTGCCTACTTACTCGGACAATGCTCTAAACACTAAAGTATGCTATGCAGTTCCGCCCCCTTCTCCCATGCTGAGTCACAGGCAGCGTCTCGGAAAGCACGGACGAGCCACATGCAGGGAAACTTGCACGTGTGGTTCTGGCCGGGGACCCCGGTATACTGTACTAATATGTGTAGGTCCCCGTAATTCGAGTGAGATTGTCATGGCGCAAAAGCAGATATGGTCCGGTATTCCCTTGTTCCCCGTATTGGTTATGTTCCTCATTCCTCGTCTAGCAGAAACTAATCGAGCTCCGTCTGATCTCCCAGAAGCGGAAGCTGAATCAGTTGCAGGCTATAATGTAGAATATGCGCGGGATGCGATCCTTAATAGTTCACTGTTGGCGGAAGCCAATGTCCCGGGGTCCCGGGGACTCATTCTGACTGAAACAAGGGGTGGGTCTTTACCAACTTCCAAATCCAAGATTTTTTGGGAGCCTTCCTCCACTCCACTATCATGCAGTAGCGCTACTCTCCCTATCGGTCGAGGCTTACAGCTCCTGCGCGAGGAGGAGCAAACGGGCCGAAGAAGCCAGAGCAATTCCGGCACTATGAAATTGCGAGTTGCGGCGTTAGCAACTAATTCACTAATGGATTGCGCTTAAATTGGTTAGGTTCCGTTCCGTCATGTTCTTTGAGCCGTATCTTGCTGGGCACTCTTAATTCTTCATTCGAAACTAATGAATGTCGGGTCGGGGCTTTCTGCCTTGTTATCAAAAAGGGGAGTTGGGTAAAGCAAACTCCCTCCTTGGACGAGCACGGGGCTTAGTCAAGTAGAACCGGGTTGCGCTGCTTGATGCTCCGATCGAAAACAAATCAGTGGGGCCATGCCGGTACGACAGAATATGCGTTAGAAAGGTAAATCCCTCCCCTACGACACCAGAAAAACCGGGCCGAACTTCTAACAGCCCGCCCGCTTCCATAGAACAATATCGTGGCAACGTAGACCTAAGTGGTCATATTGGATCCTTGGGAACCATCACAAGTACGGCCGGCCTATATTTGAACGAGAATGCCGTGTCGTCCAGCGGAGCCTATTTATAAGGTAAGTAAAGTAAGGTGACTCGCTTTTTTTTTTCGCAGCTGACATTCGACATTCCTGTCTTTCCATAGAAATAGAAAGGGCTGGTCAATGTCAATCTCAGAGATCGGTCGGTTTACTAATCAATGAACCCCCGAACCCTACTTTCTTTTCTGACAAAGTCAACAACAAGTAAGCCGTTTGACCAACAAGGGTAACGTAACCGACTATAGAATCAATCTTTGTCAACGCGGCAAGGACTATAGACGCGAATCTATGGTTTCTATGTTTCAACAATCGGATACCAATTGCTTGGATGCGTTTGAAAGCCGCGAGATGAATTGACTCTTTCTTGCAGAAAAAATGATTTCTAGTTGGGAAAGGTTTGTCTTGTGTCTCCGTAACAAATGGTCCATTTATTGATGGGCGAACGACGGGGATTGAACCCGCGCGTGGTGGATTCACAATCCACTGCCTTGATCCACTTGGCTACATCCGCCCCTACCCCCGCACAGGTTTCAGTCTCTATCTATGATCAGATCCTTTCTGAACCCCCTATGACCGCTATCAAAGAGAAGCTTTTTCCTATACTATAGTTGGTTGCAAGTCTATTGTTGTGTTTCGGAATTAGGGGAAGCAAAGCTTCAACAAGCAAGTAGAAGCTTCCTGGCAAAGCTTCAAACAAAGAGCTTGGGCCTTCATTGATTTTACTTCACTTTACTTAAGATTAAAGATAGGGGCCGGGCGGGCAGTGAAGGCTCGTTTAGTAGACAGCGAGCGAGCAGCAAGCTACGGCGAAAAGCAGCGAGCGGAGCTTGAAGAAGCGAGCCGCGCTAGCGCGCGGAGACTCTATCATGATCTTACGAATCTACAACTCTCTTTACTGAGCGAGACTCTATCCAGATCTAAATAATCCGACAAAGAGCCTTCTTCTAACTAGGAGAGTTAGCAAGCTACCGGAAGCGAAGCTTCTGGCTCCCCCCTTTTCATTTAAAATTCCTCCTTTTCGTTCTACTTAGGTGGAGCAATCCGAACTCTCGACAGAATATAAAAGAGGACCGCAGGCCTGTGTAGACACCTCAACGAACTCATGTGGACACTCCTCAGCCCGAGGAAAATCTCTCAAATACACATTATGAGGAGTTAATAAAAGGGCCCGTTTTTCTTTTCTTTGCTGATTCCTCTCAATGAAATTTGCCATGTTGCACTAAGTTACTTACGGATGTATGCATGCAGTCCGGGAACACTTTGGGGTGAACACCCATCCGAACAAGTAGGGTCAATAGTTCAGCATTTAGGCCGTAACATTTAGCAACAAAAAAATCTTTCACCCAACAAGTGCTCTCCGAACCAAGCTAGATAGTCTCCTATCACTAGGCTCACCAACCAACCTGGACTTTTTTTCTTATTATTCCTACCGGATATAAAAACCATAAGGATTGTTTCCAGCCATGAGTTCCCATATGACATAAGCGCTTTTGGGTGGGCCATCATTTGCCAGGTCTTTGAGTGCCCGTCGTACCATGTGGTTGGTGCACTAGGCTGATCGAGACTCGACTTTTCGGATCTGGCACCTGCGCCCGGCCCGGTCTGCCGGCTCTTAGTGGCTCTACGTCCGGTCGTGCGTGGTATGTTCGCGATTCATACAAATGGAACGCATCGCGTACTATAACCTTCCTTTATTGGGCTGGGCCATTCCATCAAATCTTTGAGAAAGAAGGGGCCCAATCTCGTATTTTATGGTCGGCGTGGCGATAGGCTTCGCTTCTACGACTGGCTTCCCAGCCGTTGCAAACACTGAGCGAGAACGGTAAGGGGCGCACAAACAATGTTGTTGCGCGGGGATGCGATTCGCCAAGCTGGGGCAAACAAAGCCGTCCAGCCCTACCGGATTAGGAATGCGAAGGCCTTTCCTTCGAAAGGAGACCCGGGAAAGAAAGAGCTATGCTATTGACCGACCCTTTCGTAGTGACTTCGAATCAATAGGCCTCCCCTTTTTCTCATTTTGAATGAGGCGGGCCAAATAGAGAATGAAATGCAGAAATAGGGGAAGCCTGCCTATCACGTAAAGCGTGACTCCACTACATGTGACTTAAAGCTCCACTCCACTATCATGCAGTAGCACTACTCTCCCTATCGGTCGAGGCTTACAGCTCCTGCGCGAGGAGGAGCAAACGGGCCGAAGAAGCCAGAGCAATTCCGGCACTATGAAATTGCGAGTTGAGGCGTTAGCAACTAATTCACTAATGAATCTGAACAAGCAACTCCTGAGCGCGCTAGCGCGAAAGCCCCATTCAATAAACGTAAGGTGCTAACGCCTTTATATATATAGGGCGTTTTCTTGCTGGCCTCAACTCGCAATGAAATAGTTCTTGCTCTTGCTCTTTCATTGAATAGTGCCGGAATTGCCGCAACTAATTCACTAATGGATTGCGCTTAAATTGGTTAGGTTCCGTTCCGTCATGTTCTTTGAGCCGTATCTTGCGCCTTTTTTTTGGTTTAAGGGCTGCTCGCCCTACCGAAGTACCAAAGGCTTTCGGGGCTTACACCCATAGTCTTTCAGTAGCGCCCTTAGAATCTAAGCCTTTTGAAGCGCCAGTAGTTGTAGCTGTGGGTAGGGCTTTCGTTTTTCTCGCTCCGGGTTTCCGATCTATATGACCTCCGGGCGGTACAAAGTACACCTCTTCCGTAGAGGCAGGTAGTAACCTAACCTTTAAGAGTCTGTTCAAGGGGGGAGCCCTCTTATCTATCAATGGAAAGATCTCCGTGCGTGGCGTGAAAAGGAATCCTAGAAAAGATCGATTGAGACTCCCTCCCCGGTCCCACGAAGATCTCTACGTACTTGTCCAGTCCAGGACAACAGAGATCTTCCGGTCTGCGTGCGTGGGAGCAGCTCAAACAAAGAAGAGTCTGGTCTGAATTCAGGCCCGCCCGTCTGCTGCTAGGTCCGGGAATGGCGCCAGGCGAGGGCGCCGCTATGCCCCGCTGCTCTGCTGCGGCCGGCCCCCGGACTATGCAAAAGAATTGAGGCCGGGGGGTCTCATCCATAGTGGTTCCCCCCGCCTTTGGTGATTGACCGAACAAATAGGCCTAGATCTATGCCCCTTAATGAATCGAATGGTCCTTCGCTACTAGGAGAGTAAGCAACTTCTATTAGCGCCGGACCTTAATTGATCGTCTCATGTGCAACGTCCATCAATGATGGTTCATTAATTTCCATTGATTTAGACTCCTTCCCCCTTCCCTTATACGAATAAGATCGAGAGGCTCTGATCAAGACCTGACGGAACTACATGAAACTGAAATACGGAAACTCCAGCCTTTCGACTCACTCTCGTATGGCTCGCCCCCGAGCCCTGGGCAGGTCGGCCGGGTCTTTCCCTGTTGTTCTGTTCCCGCCACGAGAAAGACGCACGGAAGAGGTATGCCCAGCGCGCGGAGGATCCGTTGAGAGTGTCTGTTGTCTCGGTAGGGAACAGTACGATCTTTTCCCCTAGAGTATTGAATCAATAAAAAGAGAGGTCAGTACTACGGCCCCCTATTGTTTGATCCAATATTGACCGGGGACGAGCCCCGACTTCCATAGGTCCTTGGTTTGACCTCCCGTAGTGGTCCTAGCTTTTAAGAAAGCGGAGCGGGGCCAATTTCTCGTACTTGCTCAGTGTAGTGTGCCCCCTTTCGTCGAGTGCCCCGCCCGGTTCACTGGGCTGTTGGCCTACCAAGCACTTGCCCGCTGCTCCTGCCGCCCGCCAAGCGGGCGGAGCGCTCGTTATCCTTACTGTTCTCTCTGCCGGGGCCCCCTCCCATTGCTCTAGCCATAAGCTATGGCAGCTCCAGCTCGCACCCACAGGGCCCGCCCTGCGAGGCCAGAGTGGGCTCAGCGGTCAGCCCCCATTCGAATTACGTTAGGGGGTCTTTCGCTTTTGCCAGATCTAGAGAGATACTACGAGTCTTCCGTCCCAGATTCCATCGCCGCGGCCATCTGGTTCACCGGTACTACCAAAAAGTCTCATGCTTACGTTACTGTTACTGATGTAAGTATTATCTCGGACCACGAAGACCCCGGTCGTGCTTCTGGTTTCCATTCCCATCATCATATTGATGATAAATCTCCTCGTGCTCTGCCATAAGAACTTGGAGTCCTTATCATGGTGAAGGTAAGGTAACGCTGTGATTCTTGCTCAAAAAACAGACCGAACGCGTTCGAGTTATTGGCTCGTCCGACCCGGCAGCATTCATGAGTCGCTCGTTCAACTGTCCCTCGGAGACAGGGTCGAGAAGTGCCATGCATGGTCGCCCCCCGTCCTTTCTTTCTCTCGGTCCCAGCGCAGAAAACGGAAGTGCGCTCCTGCGCCGAATTAGACTTAAAGGGCCAGAACAACCCAGCTTAGTAGGCGCTTAGATGTTAGTTCCGTTCCGTCAAGGCGCCAAGAGCAAACGTAGCCCTGACTACACTACATTCCACTGTGACGGTACGGAATTCTATCTAAGTCACTACACCTAACCAATTTAAGCGCAATCCATTAGTGAATTAGTTGCTAACGCCGCAACTCGCAATGAAATAGTTATTGCGGGTTGAAGCTAACGAATTGCTCTTGCTGGCCCTAAGTATGCGCTTCTTCCCCTTGAAGTCTAATTCAGAACTTGACTAAGCCCCGCGTAGTAGTTTGCTCCCTAAAGAAAGAAATGGATCAAAAAAGGGGGGGGACTTTACTTCTGCAACGGGCTATGCCACCCATTACTTATGAGGGAAGTCGCATCCGTCCCATCGCAAGAACCTACAATGTCATGATCACATTGGTTACCCTTTTTTCTTTGGTAGTTCAACGGACGGTCGCCCCTCCAACAAGAAAAGGTATAAATATGGAAACTTCTCTGCCATTTGGATCGGAGAATTTATGGAGGAAATCGGGTTTTAAATTTCCAGAAACCGCACGATTATATAGCCAAAGGGAATACGCCGCGCCTAAAATCATCCCAAGCGCTGCTAATGTGGCTACAAAGCTATTTCTTTGGAAAGCTCCTACTAAGATGAGAAATTCCCCGATAAAGCTGCTAGTACCAGGTGAACTCATATTGGCCAAAGTGGAAGAGAAGGAAATGGTAGAGAGATTCGGCATGGTGCTCACTGAACCTCCGTAGTATCTAGCAAGTCGAGTCTTATGTCGGTCATATAGAACACCAACACATAGAAAAAGGGCTGGAGGAACCGGTCCATGACTTGACATCGGTGGAATGCTACCTCCAATTCCCTGTATGTTCGATAGAGCCAAAGACCCCCCCCACTGATCGGAGTACGCCGATTACCCCCCGAACCGTACAAGATAGTTACCACCTATCATACGGCTTTCTAACTTCACTTCTTTTTCTGGTCGTTCCGCTCTGTCGGATCGATGGTAGTATAAGATCTCTTCCCCGAAATTTTGGACATAATGTTTCCTGCTTCCTACCCATAGTTAGCATGTATCTCCCCGGGTTATACTTGAGTCTCACATCGTAGACCCCCACCCCAACTCTATCTTCCTTATCAGTGAACCGGAACATAGTGCATAGGTACTCTTCGATGCAGCGGGGACGAGACGACGTGACATACTACGATCACGTATAGAAGTGCTGCCCTTCGGCTCGGCAATATGGAACCTCTCAACAGCTCCCGTTCCTTTATGGGGTCCTATCGGGATAGGTAGGCCCAAGTCTTTCCCCTCCCCCTGACCGAGCAGTAGTTCCCCACGGCTGACAAATAGGAGTTTAGGCCGTAAAAGAAAGGCACCGGCCCCCATTCCCCCCCCACTGGGATTTTTCTTTCCTTATCTACGTGCGCACTGCGTCAGCACTGGCGAAAAAGAGGTCGGCTTTACTGAAGAAGAAGGGGCGGGCCCCTCTGCAGCAAGTGCTTGTTGGACCCCCACCCCCGTTTCCCGAGAGGGGGCCGGGCTGTGTTTCCCCAGCGGCCGACCAGTGGCGGCAGAAAACGAACTCGGGGGGGGGCTCCGCGCGGTTCGCGTTTTCTTGTTAAGAGAGCTTCTCATTCTCTTATAGAAGCCCGCGTCCACGCCGGGGACGGGTAAAGCCCAGCGAAGCTGCAGGGAGCACTGAGCAATGGGGGGGGGTGAGGGCGACTCCGCCCATGGGTTGGACCACACCACAGGCTACAGTCCTTCCACGGCAGGAGAAGGGCAGGGCAGCGTCCTCGTTGTCGGACCGGAACAAGAAACGGGAGCTAGTCGTTGGAGGGAAGACAGGGCTCGTGGAGTGCGACTCCACAGAAGAGTACGCGCGCTAGCGCGCTACAACTAGCACTTTGAAGCCTGCTGAAGGAAGGGCTAGCTAGGTAGGCAAGAACAACCCCGCGTAGCCCTGACGGAACGAAACTATAACCTAAGCACCCAGCAAGAGCAATTCCGGCACTATTCAATTCATTCGTTAGTTTAGGTTCGCTTTTGACTACCAGGGCTTTCTCTGATAGGCTCGCTTCACTTTTGTTGCGGAACTCGCAGCTTCCCCACCCCTGCTTAGCGTTCCACTTGTGATCCTGGATGCAGTGGAGGATTTTTATAAATGCGCCCGAATGTTCCCCCCTCCCTCCATAAGACCCTACTTCTCTTTCCCCCCTCGAGAAAGAGAAAGAAGAGAAGAAATCCTTTCTTCTCTTCTTTCATGTGAACGGCCCTATCTTGTATCGAAAGGTTTTTCGTGCTATACACCACGTTGAGAAAGACCAACCTCCTATGTACCGTACCATTTTGGTACCTCGAAAGGGGGGTGCTCCTTATGATGCTACGGACGGCTGTCCGAAGTGCAATGACGGGGTAAACTCGGATAGGATAGGATTGTGCGTGCCGGGCCCTTCGGGTTTCATATTTTTTTTGCCGAGTTCCCCGTACTGTAGGCCCCTATGCTACGCGGCCGTAATATTGTGTTACGTTCCACCGCTGTTACGCCAGAAAGAAAAGGTTCCACACGAGCTCCCGTTCTGCGGCGTGGTGGCAGGACCGCTAGGGGATTGGCTCAGGGTGTAGGTAGGGTCAAATCTGCAGGGGTCATGCAAATACATAGGCCCCTTCCCTTCTGCCGAGTGGTTTAGAAGGCGCTTTCCGATCTACGGTCCCTCGGAGCGAAGGGTTAGGCAGGTAGTACGGGCCCTCTGACTTCCAGCTATGTGCTGTGCGGCTCCCGCGAAGCGAATGAAGGGAAGCTCGAAGAGCTTTCTCCGCCAGCGGCTTATGTAGTGGTCGGCCAACTAAAGCTCGCTAAGCTTCGCTTCCCTCCCCCCTTACTGAACTGAACTTAGTAGTCGGCATTCTATAAGCGACTTGTCGAGTCTACGAAGCTTTGCTTCTTGTAGTCGGCCCGTAATGCCTCCCTTCATTTGCTTGCCTCCTCCCAGCCCAGAATGCTTGGCCTCCTGCGCCAAGTCGATCTTTTTTTTTAGGCTTGGCTTCGTCCCGGAAGTGAAGCTTCTACGACGAGTTCTCCCCTTCTCAACTCTCTCTGGCGGAGAAAGCTCTTCGAGCTTACGGGTGAGCTTACGCTTACTCTCAGCCTCTTTGATTGGTAGGCGGGCGCCCCCTACTTAAGATTCAAAAGGGTAATTGGATTATGTCGTGACGAGCCTGACGGAACTACACCTATGCAAAGAGCGCCTTGCACGAGGAGGCTTTTTGGCCGTATCTTGCATAGGCGCTCTTTGCTTGCATAGGCTACTTCTAGCTTCTATAGTGGCCCTTCCACTTTGGTGTAGTTGTAGTTTGTATTGGTACTGAATGAACATATAAAACAAAGGCGAGCAGTATAAGCCCTTCTCCGGCCTGGGAAAAGCAGCGAACTCTAGAAGCTAGGGCTTTGTTCACCTTTGGACACGAACACTATTCCGTTCTCAGCGGAGCCTTAGAGATTGAACGTCGACTTATCTTATTGCCATTCAATCTAAGACAGTGCTGATAGCTTGTAGTGAACAGCCCCCTTATGAAACCAACCGAAAGCTGCCTTTGGTACTTAAGTAGTTAAGGCGAACCCCTTGCAACTATGATAGAAAGCCGTTTGCTTGTTGCCAAATCATTCGCCTTTCTTTTGAATCAAAGTAGGGCGAGCAGAGCGTACCCTTATAGATAGGGCAAAAAAGAAAGGCCTTTCTTTTTTTGAATCAAAGAAAGAGTAGGTCGCGACTCTTGTATTGTAGTCGGTCGGGGGAAGCTACCGCTTCTACGACAGCTCCGCTTCCTCGTCTTGCTTCTCTCGCGCTTGCTTGCGCGAAGGCTTAGAGTCCCTTTCGCTAGGTCCAAAAGCTTCCGTCAAAGCGAAAGATCTGATCCAACAGAAATCCCGCATATTGAGCGCAGCTGATATGCGGCTACGGCTAGGCGATCATGCCATAAATGACTTATATATGTATAGAGAGATCCCCTAGATATACAGATAGAATAGATGTTGTTCATGGATAGACAGACATTCATTCCATTGATTCACGAAATGGCTCGTCGATCCAAATGAATCATTCTTCTGGTCTCTCTCCGCCCCCCGCCCCGAAACCCACGGCACAGCGCCCATTCGCTTCGCGCGCGGGAAGGCAACGAAGTTCAGTTCATGAGACCGCAGCGGAGTGGAGCAGCCGCGACACGAAGTTCCTTACCTTAGCTGGATCTCGCTGGTGCCACCTAAACGGTAGGTAGGCGGCGGATGTGTGACGTTTGGAGTTGTCGTTCGTGCACC